ACGCTTTTCATTCCAATTTTCCTATTTCTTGTTCGGAAAAATAGTTGAACCAATTCCGGGAATTCCTTATTCAAGTCAATGATGCATTACATTAATTATATTCATAAAATTTTTTATAAAATAATAAAAATCTCAAAATATTTAATTCTATTTTTTCTTATTAATTTAATAAAAAAATAAAGTAAAAGCGGGTAGCGGGAATCGAACCCGCATCGTTAGCTTGGAAGGCTAGGGGTTATAGTCGACGTTGATTCATCATTTTTAACGTCTCTAATTCAAAACTGAACGTGAAACTTTGGTTTCATTCGGCTCCTTTATGGAAGATGTATAAATTCCTATATTAAGACATGAACGAAAAAAAAAAATTCCACCCATAACATCTATGTCAGCTTTTCTGTCTGAATGTATTCAGAACAACCCGCTTTCTAGACGATCCCTATAGAAAAGAGGGGGATTATATTATAACAACCTTTCTAGTTACTTCGTTCTCTATTTCTATGTGAGAGAATCCTTAGGAAAAGCATTTTGTTTCTACCGAGCTAAAACAATTTGTCGATGTCTCTAGTAAACCAAAGTCATTGTTTAATAGCCATTTTGCTTCAATTTCCGTAATACAAATTTAAAATTAAAGATTTAGTTACGATTAGAAAGCCACTTTCTATCTTTATCCATGGATCCTTTACTCATACTTATTCAATTAGAAGTATTGATCTAATTAAAAAAAAAATTATGTTTCGTAATCTCATAATCCAATTTTTCAATTTTGAATTGATTCTTGGATACAAATCACGAGAATGTATATTCTTCCTCGAATTTTTCATTGAGAGGTAAAGGATTAAATCCTTTTAAGAAATAAAGTTTTTGGTCGGAATGAAATATTAATCAAACCGAAAGACCCCTTAACTATATAAAGGATTATAGAACGAATCACACTTTTACCACTAAACTATACCCGCTACAATCCGATTATTGTATATAAATGAACCTTTTGTCGAACAAGAAAATGGGTCGTAATAAAAAGTTAAAAGAGTAAAAAGAAAGGATAGGATCATAAAATAATCATGAAAATTAGAGCGTTTCCGTGTTGTATCAGAGAACCCAATGAGATTCGGAAAAGAGAATTCATTAAATTTCAATAACTAAAACTAAATAACAAGTGTTTTTTTGCCGGAGGTTTTTGACCTAGACGTCTCGACAAACTACTTAAGCCATAACATACATGAAAATGTATTGTGCAAGAATCCACAGCTCCCTTTTTGTTATTTATTTACTTTACTAAAATAAACGGAATAAAGAAAATAAAGAATAAATATAAAAAATTAAGATAAGAAACGACACTTTGATTCGATATCATTTGATTCTATATCATAGAAATCAAAAGAGTTTTTATTTTTCCAATCGTAATAACAAGCAAGTATTTTAGTTTTCAAATAAAAAAAAAATTATTTATGATTCGTTGGAACAATAAATGGCGGGCCCGGCCTGGTCAGTACTTAGCCGGGCCGTGGAACTAAAAAGCACTCTCGGATGAAAAAAATATTATGAAGGGCTCTTTCAATCCTTATTTTTTATAATGTAACATAGTATTATCCTTTTTCAATTGGGAGGAGAGATGGCTGAGTGGACTAAAGCGTCGGATTGCTAATCCGTTGTACGAGTTTTTCGTACCGAGGGTTCGAATCCCTCTCTTTCCGTTTTTGTTGATGACTTGGTATTTTCTTTCGAATTTTTCGCGAGCTCTTTTTATTTTTATTTCATTTTAATTTTAATAGTTAAATTTTTATTTAATAGTTAAAAATGTGTAATAGATAAAATCCTACTAAGAACATTTTAAAATCAAGCAAGGAAAACAAAAACCTTATCTTTTATTCTTCACGTCCAGGATTACGTCCTGGATCATTAGACAGGAATCCGAAAATAAAGAGAGAAACAAAGAATATCACTACCGTGTAAACAAATAGTTTGAGAGTAAGCATTACATAATCTCCAAGATTTTTTTTAGTAAAAAAGAGAATAGATTCTCCGTTTTTATACCGCATACCCTACTATTTTTATTTTTTATTTTGACACCAAGAAATAAAGTGGGGTGATCCAGATTTTTCGCGGTTGTACAATAATTTCAATATTTGAATTGAGGGTGTAAGACTTATCTGATCTTATCAATTCTTTTCTTTGAATTTTTTTTTTTTCAATAAATCATGAATTTGTCTAGACATTATTAAATTAAAGATATCATCGAAAACTTACAGCAGCTTGCCAAACAAAGGCTAAGAGAAAAAAAAACAGGGGTATTACTGGCATAACATCTACGATTGGATTTAAAAAAGCGTAGGCCTCGGGCAATTTGGCGACGAAAAAACTACTTGAATAAAGAGCAGAATTAAGACAGATACAGATCAAACTAAATATATTAAGCATAACAAACATTTTGTTCTTGAGGATAATTGTATTTTATTTATTTTGATTGAGTTATTAATAAATTGAGTTTTTTATTATTTTATATTTTATTATTATAAATATGTTATTATTCATAGAAAAGAAAAATGAATAAAAAGAAAATAAGATAGACCAAAAAACTTTCTTTGATTTGAACTCACCCAATCAAAAATCCTTCAATTCTCAAATCAAAAGAGAATAGAATAAACCATACTTTCATACAATATCTTAATTGAATTATATGTAATGATCAATAAATTTATATGTAATGATCAATAAATTCTGTTTAATTCTACGTCTACATGTATAAAAATTCTAGTAATCTATTTTATAGATAATAGATATTTAGACTTGAGTTGACGAACAACCAGTACCAATATTAGTGTTTATTAGTGTCGACTCGAAATGGGGCGTGGCCAAGTGGTAAGGCAACGGGTTTTGGTCCCGCTATTCGGAGGTTCGAATCCTTCCGTCCCAGAACATACCTGACCCACGATCATTTTATTAATCTATAATTTTATTAATCTATAATAAAAAAGAAAATATATATCTATATCATAATCTATATCATAATAAAATATATTAAAATAAAGATTGTCTTTTCGACCAGTCTTCCGTTTAAGAGTCTAATATTGTTATAGAATGTGATTCTTATTTCTTTTTTTTTTTTTTTTTTTTATTAATCATTGATGGTTTAATCCAATATGGATTTATCTTTCTCTTAATGATGATAAAAAGCGAATGGTACTTACTGTAAAACCTTATGCAAATAATGATATAGGGTAGGAAACTATTCAATCAATTAAATCTTTTTAATGATTTCTTATGAGTTCTTGGTACTCTAAGAAGTGTGAAATTGTTGAATTTATCCTATCACCTTACTTGAAGATAGAGATTCAAAATAACTTGTTTATTCGTGTTTATTTATTCATGTTATGTTAGTTATAATTAAAAAAAAAATTATAAACAATGGGATTAAATTGATTGAATTCTTGTTGAGACTTCGTCATACATTATCCATTCTTCATATAGAAGAAAAAAGTATAGATTATTATGTACCGACCGAACCGATGATTATTCACGATTCCATAATTGAATCAATTACATACTGGTTCCAAACTGAAGGAATGTTATGGTAAAACTTCGTTTAAAACGATGTGGCAGAAAGCAACGTGCGACTTGAAGGACATGATCAGCTGTGGATTCTTACATCCACCACTTTTTTATATTATATAGGAATGAAAGTGCTCTTGGCTCGACATCATTTGTTCTGTTCCACTGGAACCCTCATTTTTGAGAGTGTTGCCATGTAAATAGTACACGATGGAGCTCGAGTAGAACGTATTGATTAATTTCTCAAGGGCAAGAATCTAAGGTTAGTATCGATCAATAAATTGGAACAACTTCGTAAGTATATTTTAGATATATAAATCGAAAGGATCCAATTCGATAAAATTTAAAAGTTAATTTTGTTGGAATTGGTAAAACTCTTTTGATCAAATCAAAAGTAAAGTGTATTACGTAGGAATCAACCATTCATACGATTCTTTGATAGAAAGAAATCACAAAAAATGGTATGTTGCTGCCGTTTTGAAACGATTTTAAGATCACCGAAGTAATGTCTAAACCCAATGATTCAAGGCAAAGATAAAGATCCTGGAACAAGGAAATACCGTTTTCAATTGTCTCAACAACCAGATCATATTTAAGAATCAAAATAGATTCTAAAGGAGACAGACAAAAAGGGTTAGAGACCACTCAATAAATTTAATACTTAAAAGGTTTCTTTTGAGTTATTTGAGAGTTATTCAACTTGAGTTATGAGGATACAAATAATTTTTTTTTTGGGGGGGGGAGGGGAAGACTAAGAAAAAGTATTTAAACTAAAATCAATAATATAATGAATTTGATGATTTTATGGATCTATTTGATATTATGATTCTATACATAATTTATAATTTTCTCGAGCCGTACGAGGAGAAAACTTCTTATACGTTTCTAGGGGGGGGGAGTATTGTTCATCTATCCCAATGAGCCATTTATCGAATCGTTGCAATTGATGTTCGATCCCGACGAGAGGGAAGAGATCTTCGTAAAGTGGGTTTTTATGACCCGATAAAGAATCAAATCTATTTAAATGTTCCTGCTATTCTATATTTCCTTGAAAAAGGTGCTCAACCTACAGGAACTGTTCATGATATTTCAAAAAGGGCGGGGTTTTTTACGGAACTTCGCCCTAATCAACAAATAAAATTCAATTAATGAAATAAAAAAATGTGGATGATTTGTATATAGCCTTGTATAACCTTTTTGTTTCTTTGCTATTTCCTCTTTTGTTCTATTTATATCATACTAAATTTCTTATTGTTACTATAAAAGAGTGTCTTTTATAACGACAAAAATCTATTTCTATTTTATTGATATAAATTTTAGTCATATATAAAATAGATAGAAAAAGATTAAGTGAATAAATAAATGAAGTAATCGGGTCTATAAATATAAAATTTTGAGATTAATGTCAATGAGTTAAGGAACAAATAAAAAAACACAAAGGATTTCACTTGCTTATTTTAGTGAATAAACCTCATTTTTTTACTTAATTTTTTTTTCCACCAATATTGTATCAATGTTGTGTTGTATAGAAATATTATATATAGTGCCAATCCAACACAAGTCCTTAGTTTTTTTTTTTTTTTCTTATTTTTTCTTATAATTCTAATTGTCTAATTGATTGAAATTGGAATTGTTAGTTATATTTATAAATTGTTTTTTCTTTTGTATTCTTTTTTCAACATTCATATTGACAACAGTGTATCAAATAAATATAATCCGATCGTGGATAAAAGGATCCATTTATATCTCCGTCCCATAGCTTTTATTTCATTCAAATAATGGGTTCTTGTATTTTCTGTGATACAAGAAGTCTTTTTTTGATTAAGATTAAACTCAATAAAATCTATATATACTATAGAATTAAAATCTATATATACTATAGAATTAATGGATGACATAAGAGACAAGGAGCTATTTATAAATATTTTACTTTATCCCTATTTTTATCTGAGAATTTTTTCATAGGATCTGTTCATTTTTATTATGTTCAGAATCTAATCAATTAGAATTTTAAAAATTTGTGCTATTTTAATGTTTTGATTGGTTTGGATTGCGTTGTGCAATTCAATCTTTTTTTTAGTGAGATTCCGATTGTATCTACACATTCTAATTATTTTATTTGGGTTGCTAACTCAACGGTAGAGTACTCGGCTTTTAAGTGCGGCTAGCATCTTTTACACATTTGTATGAAGCAAAAGATTCGTCCATACCATCGGTAGAGTTTGTAAGACCACGACTGATCCTGAAAGGAATGAATGGAAAAAGCAGCATGTCGTATCAATGGATAATTCTAAGAATATTTCATTCTTACCGAATAGGTCCAAAACCTTATTTAAATTGTTTGAATTCTTGTCGTGTAATAAAAAAAATGAATTTGGTCGAGTGAATAAATGGGTAGAGCCCTACTACGGTTTCAATTATAGGGAAACAAAAAGTAATGAGCTTCTGTTCTTAATTTTTGAATGATTACCCGATCTAATTAGACGTTAAAAATATATTAGTGCTTAATACGGGAAAAACTTTTCCCATGAGTGGATTATAAATTTCTTATGAGTCCTAATTATTAGCTATTACCCATTATGGGGTAGAGATAAATGTGTAGAAGAAGGCAGTATATTGATAAAGATTTTTCAAAATCAAAAGAGCGATTGGATTGAAAAAATAAAGGACTTCTAACCATCTTGTTACCCTAGAATGAACATAAATCAATTAGATGGAAAAAGAGAGGCTAGAGAGTCTGTTGATGAGTCTTACTTGTTCCGAGGTATTTTCTTACTATAATACCTTGTTTTGACTGTATCGTACTATGTATCATTTGATAACCCAATAAATCACCTATTTCTTTTCTTGTTCACATTAAAAATGGAAGAATTTCAAGGATATTTAGAACTAGATAGATATCAGCAACATGACTTCCTATACCCACTTATCTTTCGGGAGTATATTTATGCACTTGCTCATGATCATGGTTTAAATAGATCTATTTTGTTGGATAATGTAGGTTATGACACTAAATATAGTTTACTAATTATAAAACGTTTAATTAGTCGAATGTATCAACAGAATCATTTGATAATTTACGCTAATGATTCTAACCAAAAAAAATTTTTTGGGTACAACAAAAATTTGTATTCTCAAATGATGTCGGAGGGATTTGCAGTCATTGTGGAAATTCCGTTTTCCCTACGATTAGTATCTTCCTTAGAGGCGACAGAAATCGTAAAATCTTATAATTTACGATCAATTCATTCAATATTTCCTTTTTTAGAGGACAAATTCCCACATTTAAATTATGTATCAGATGTACTAATACCCTACCCCATTCATCTGGAAATCTTGGTTCAAACCCTTCGCTATTGGGTGAAAGATCCCTCTTCTTTACATTTATTACGACTCTTTCTTCACGAGTATTATAATTGGAATAGTCTTATTACTCCAAAAAAAATTATTTTTTCAAAAAGTAATCCACGATTATTCTTGCTCCTATATAATTCTCATGTATGTGAATACGAATCCATTTTACTTTTTCTTCGTAATCAATCTTCTCATTTACGATTAACCTCTTCTGGTATCTTTTTTGAGCGAATACATTTCTATGAAAAAAAAAAATATCCTGTAGAAGAAGTCTTCGTTAATGATTTTCCGGCCGCCAGCTTATGGTTCTTCAAGGATCCTTTTATGCATTATGTTAGATATCAAGGAAAATCTATTCTGTCTTCGAAGGATACCCCTCTTCTGATGAATAAGTGGAAATATTATCTTGTCAATTTATGGCAATGTCATTCTTATGTGTGGTCTCAACCAGGAAGGATTTATATAAACCAATTATCCAAGCATTCCCTTGATTTTTTGGGTTATTTTTCAAGTATGCGACCAAACTTTTCGGTGGTACGGGGTCAAATGCTAGAAAATTCATTTATAATGGATAATGCTATGAAGAAGCTTGATACA